CAAGAAGAGCCAAACGTGTTGTAATTTATAACGATAATGATCAAAATACCAATTCTATTTCTAGTACTAAGAATGCTAGTAACAATGAGCAAAATGATAATAAAACGGAAGAGGAAGAGGAAGAGGAAGAGGTAGCTCTGATACGTTACTCCCAACAATCGTGTTTTCGTCGCAATCTAATCAAAGGATCCATGCGCGCTCAAAGACGTAAAACAGTTATTTGGGACCTCTTTCAAGTAAATGCGCATTCCCCACTTTTTTTGGACCGTATAGACAAAACATCTTTTTTTTATTCTTTTCATATTAATGAAATGAAGAATCTTATTTTGAGGAATTGGATGGGTAGAGAACGAGAATCTGAATTTAAAATTTTAGATTCCCATTTTGAAAATGAAGAGACAAAAGAAGAAAAGGATAAAAAAGAACGTATAGAAATATCAGAAGCTTGGGATACCTTTGTATTTATTCAAGCAATAAGAGGTTTAATGTTAGTAATCCAATCTTTTTTTAGAAAATACATTATATTGCCTTCATTTATAATAGCTAAAAATATTTTACGTATATTATTATTTCAATTCCCCGAGTGGTACGAGGATTTGAAGGAATGGAATAGAGAAATGCATATTAAATGCACCTATAATGGTGTTCAATTATCAGAAACAGAATTTCCCCAAGATTGGTTAACAGACGGCATTCAGATAAAGATTCTATATCCTTTCTGTCTAAAACCTTGGCGAAAAGCTAAGGTACGATCTCATCATAGAGATCGAGGAGATTCAAAATATAAAAACAAAAATTTTTGTTTTTTAACAGTCTGGGGAATGGAAGCAGAACTTCCCTTTGGTTCTCCCCGAAAACGACCTTCTTTTTTTGAACCTATTTATAAAGAACTCAAAAAAAGAAATAGAAGGGTAAAAAATAAGATTTTACAAGTTATAAACTTTTTGAAGGAAAGAATAAAATCCTTTATATTTAGAAAAGTTAGAAAAGAAAAAACAAAATGGGTCACTAAAATATTTATAGTTATCAAACTCATAATGAAAAAATTGGAAAAAATCAATCCAATTTTTTCATTTGAGTTGAGGAAAGAAAAAGTATATGAAATGAAGGAAAACGAAAAAGATTTACAAAAAAATAAAAAGATTCTTCGCGAATCATCTGTTCGAATTCGACCAAAAAATTGGTTAAATTATTCACTAATAGAAAGAAGAATGAAAGATCTTTCTGATAAGACAATAAAAATCAGGAATCAAATAGAACGAAACGAAAAAGAAAAAAAAAAAGATATAGTTCTAATTTATGATAATAAAAGGCCGGAATCTTTGAAAATCTTAAAAAGGAAAAATATCCGATTAATGCGTAAATCGCACTACTTTATAAAATCATTCATTGAAAAAATATACATAGATATTTTACTATGTACCATTAGCATTCCTAAGATCAATGCACAACTTTTCTTTAAATCAAAAAAAAATATCTTTAATAAATCCATTTACAACAATAAAAGAAATAAAGAACAAGAAGGAATTGATGAAACAAATAAAAATACAATGAAGTTTAATTTTGGTTTGACTATAAAAAAGTTGTTTTCAAATACTTATAGTACTGAGAATAGGAATCCAAATTCCGATACTTATTGGAACTTATCTTCCCTATCTCAAGCATATGTATTTTACAAATTATCACAAACCCAATTACTTAATAAGGATCGCTTGAGACCTGTATTTCAATATAAAGGAAACTCTCCTTTTTTTAAGGAAAAATTAAAAGACTCTTGTATGATAATGATACACGGAATATTTGATTCCAAATCAAGACATAATAAAATTCATTCGTATGTAATGAACGAATGGAAAAACTGGTTAAAAGGTCATTATCAATACGATCCATCTCAAAAAAAATGGTCTCGATTAGTAACTAAAGAATGGCGAAATAGAATCAATCAACGCTGTATGATTCAAAACCAAAACAAGGAATCAATCCAATTGGATTTATATAAAAAATACCAATTCATTCATTCCATGAAAAAAAATAACTATGCAGCGGATTCTTTTATGAGTCAAAAAGAAAAATGGAAAAAAAATCACAGATATGATCTTTTATCATCTAAATACATAAGTCCTCCTAATTCATATATTTCTGGATCAACATTCGAATTTGAAATAAACGGGGATCGAGAAATTCCATATCATTTCAATACATCGAAACCCGAATCATTTTATGTATTAGTAAGTATACCTAGTAATAATTATCTAGAAAAAGGATATATTATTGATAGGAATATAAATTTGGATAGAAAATATTTTGATTGTAGAATTCCTCATTTTTGTTTTAGAAAGAATATTGAGATCTGGACCAATGCACATATTGGCATGACGATTCATAAAAATACTAAGACTGAAATGAAAAATTTAAAAAAAATGAAAAAAAAAGATCTTTTTTCTACTACGGTTCGTCAAGACATCAAACCATGCAATCAAAAAAGAAACTTTTTTGATTGCATGGGAATGCATCAAGAGGGGTTCTCTGATACTGCATCAAATCATAATACTATATCCAATCTCGAATCTTGGTTCTTCCCAGAATTTGTGCAACTTTTTAACATATATAAGATTCAACCTTGGATCATTCCAATCAAATCACTCTTTTTTCATTTTAATAAAAATGAAAAAATAAATATAAATACAAAGAAAAATCCTCATGAATCGTCTAATAAAAAAGATCTTGAATTAGTAAATTACAAGCAGGAAGAACAAGAACAACAGGATCAAGGAAATCTTATATCGAATCTACGAAAACAAAAGAATAAAAAAGCTGTTGAAGAAGATTACGCAAGATTAGACATAGAAATTCAAAAGGGTAGAAAAAAAAAAAAATCTCAATATAAGAGAAAAAAACAAACGGAACTAGATTCCTTTTTGAAAAAATATTTCCTTTTTCAATTAAGATGGGCTGATCCCTTGAATCAAAGAATAATGAACAATATTAGGGTATATTGTCTCCTACTTAGACTGATAAACCCAAAGGAAATTGCCATATCCTCGATTCAAAGAGGTGAAATAAATCTAGACGAAATGCTAATTCAAAAGGAGCTAGTTCTTACAGAATTGATAAGAAAGGGAATATTTATTATTGAACCAATTCGTCTATCTATAAGAAGGGACGGAAAATCTATTGTATATCAAACTATGGATATTTCATTGGTTGAGAAGAAGAAGCACCAAACAAATAGAAAATACGCAAAAAAAAGACATATTGAGAAAGAGGGGTTTGAAAAATCCATTCCACGATACAGCCACTTATTTTTTAGTGAAGACAAAAATCATTATGATTTCCTTATTCCTGAAAATATTCTATCTCCTAGGCATCGGAGAGAATTTCGAATTCTAATTTGTTTCAATTCACGGAATTGGAATGTTTTGGATAGAAATCCAAGATTTTGCAATGAAAAGAAAATAAAAAACTGTGGACAATTTTTGAATCAGAACAAGCATATTAACACCGATGCAAAAAATTTAATGAAATTCAAATTGTTTCTTTGGCCCAATTATCGATTAGAAGATTTAGCTTGTATGAATCGTTATTGGTTTGATACCAATAACAGCAGTCGTTTCAGTATGTCAAGAATACATATGTATTCACAATTCAGAATGAATTCAATTCAAATGCAAAATTAAAAAATTTTTATTTTTATATATTTTTTTTTATTTTATAGTGGATTTCCTACATATCGTGTGACATATTCTGTAGATGAAAGCCGAAATATATAGACTGTATAACATTATAATTTCTAACACATGATGCTGATTTCATAGTGTATCCATTTTCACTAGGAGTAGCAGAATCTTTTTAGTTTAAGTAAAACGAAATCGTTCTATTTCGTGAATGCATATATTTATCAGACCCTTTTTATCCAATATCCAAACCAAATCCAATTTTCAATTGGATAAAATATACAAAACAAATAAACATAAATACATAAACAAAAAACAAATTAGTATATGAATAAATGAAATCCAATTTCGATTTATACTAGATGAAAATAACTGTCATAATAAATCTTATTATTTTTCCTGATCGGTAAAATTCACAGAAAATAAAAATTTTAATTTATTTTATGGTCAAAAATTCATTTATCTCAGTTATTCCACAAGAAGAAAAAGACGAAAATAGTGGGTCTGTTGAATTTCAAGTATTCCATTTCACCAGTAAGATACGGAGACTTACTTCACATTTAGAATTGCACAAAAGAGATTTTTTATCACAAAGGGGTCTGCGAATAATTCTGGGAAAACGTCAACGATTATTGACTTATTTGTCAAAGAAAAATAAAGTGCGTTATAAGAGATTAATGGATCAGTTAGATATTCGGGAACCAAAAACTCGTTAATTTAAATTCAATTTATTATTTGAGTTTCTTATTATTTATTATTAGCCTTGTTATTTTTTTTTTTTTTTTTTTTTTATTAATTATTTATATTATATTTAATTATTTTAATTATTTTCTAATAATTATAATAATTGATAATAATTATTTAATATTTCATAATATAATAGTTTTATTTTATATTTAGATTATAGTTATTTTTTATATTATTTTTATATTCTAGTTATAATATTAGAATATTCTTATTTTAATTTTATTTTTTTTTTTGATAGAATTTACATTTTATATATGACTATATGAATATGAATAGGATTATTTAGAATTACTAGAATTATACTAAATTCAATTTAAATTAGGAGAAATTAGGATATATATATATATGAAAAATGAAAATATAATGAAAATATAATATATTTAATATTAAGAAAATAAACATGATTCGTATGTACAACTCATATTTCATGGTTATTCAAACGTAAATCAAAGGATCTTGGCCCTTTCTCATAAACAGATTTTAAAATCTATTGATTCTATAAATTTTTAAAAATCATTGATTCGTCTGGTATCTACAATAGAAAATATATGATTTCCATCATTTTCTAATTAAAATTTTATCAGATCGAAAATCTTTTGTGTTCAAAACTTAAATTTATAGACCCAATGTCGCATTCAGTAAAAATTTATGATACATGTATAGGGTGTACCCAATGTGTACGAGCTTGTCCCACGGATGTATTAGAAATGATACCTTGGGACGGATGTAAAGCTAAGCAAATTGCTTCCGCGCCAAGAACCGAGGATTGTGTAGGTTGTAAGAGATGTGAATCCGCTTGCCCAACGGATTTTTTGAGTGTCCGTGTTTATTTATGGCATGAAACAACTCGCAGCATGGGTCTTTCTTATTGATATGTAACAAAAAACTCCCCTTGAATCATTTGATTCCTCTTTACCGAGAAAACTCCGTACTCGAGAAAAGAAAATATATTATTCTTCTCCCGAGCACGGAGTTTTCTGGTCAAAATTGATCTTGTCTTTATCACGAGTTATTTTCCTTGGTTAACAATACTTCTGGTTTTGCCGATATTTGCGGGTTCTTCAATTGTCCTTTTCCTTCATAAAGGAAATAAGGCGTATAGGAGGGATACTATATGTATATGTATCCTGGAGCTCCCTCTAATGACCTATGTATTTTGTTCCAATTGGACGATCCATTAAACCAATTGAAGGAAGATTCTAAATGGATAAATATTTTTTTATTTTCACTGGAGACTGGGAATCGATGGACTTTCCATAGGACCCATTTTACTGACAGGATTTCTCACTTGAACCAACAAACATTAGATTTCGAAAAATTAGCTAATCAATCATATCCCGCAGCATTGGAAATAATATTCCATTTTGGTTTTCTTATAGCTTATGCTGTCAAATCGCCGATGATACCCCTACATACATGATTACCAGATACCCACGGGGAAGCGCATTACAGTACATGTATGCTTCTAGCTGGAATCTTATTAAAGATGGGAACATATGGATTGATTCGGATCAATATGGAATTTCACGCTCATTCGAAATTCTCTCTCTGGTTGATCATAGTAGGAATAATACAAATCTTTTATGCAGCTTCAACATCTCTTGGTCAACGCAATTTTTAAAAGCATATTGCCTATTCTTACGTATCTCATATGGGTTTCATAATTATAGGAATTGGTTCTATAACTGGCATGGGACTCAATGGAGCCATTTTACAAATACTCTCTCATGGATTGATCGGTGCTGCACTTTTTTCTTAGCAGAAACGAGTTGGGATAGAATACGTTTTGTTTATCTCGACGAGATGGTGGGGAATATCTATCCCAATGGAAAAAATCTTTCTATTTACCATGTTTAGTAGTTTCTCGATGGCTTCTCTTGTATTACCAGGAATGAGTGGTTTTGTTGCAGAATTCTTAGTCTTTTTTGGAATAATTACTAACCAAAAATATCTTTTCATGCCAAAAATGTTAATTACTTTTGTAATAGCAATTGGAATGATATTAACTCCTATTTTTTTATTGTCTATGTTACGTCATATTTTCTATGAATACAAGCTATTCAATATACCAAACTAGAAATTTTCATATTCTGGACCGCGAAAACTATTTCTTTCGATCTGTATCTTTCTACCTGTAATAGGAATTGAGATTTATCCTGATTTCGTTCTTCCGTTATCGGTTGACAAGGTACAAGTTATATTAGCTAATAATTTTTATTATTTTTATAGAAAATAGATACTAATTCTTTTTATAGCTTAGAAAATTCTAATTAATTAGAAGGAAAGTCTTATAATTCTTTGACTTTCATCTTTTCACGATTCTTCATTGTACAATGAAAAAAATGAAGAGTGAATTAGAATTGTAATGAAATACATCTAGAGTTTTTGAGAACCATTTGAATAATTCCTCCATTCAAACGGTTTTCAAAAACTCGCACAAATACTCATTGTCTATCAGACGATGTTTTTATGTGTTCTTCATGTAGTTTATTTTATTCAATTAGATATAAATGGGAATGAACCATAACTATGGAACCCGATTCCTAATAGATTGATCCCAAAATAGCATATCCAAATTAGGAGAAATCCTATAGAAGCCACAAATGCCGAATTTGTGCCTTGGTCTTGCAATTTTTTATTTGTTCTAATATGTAAATAGATTGCAAATATGGTCCAAGTAATAAATGCCCAAGTTTCCTTAGGATCCCAATTCCAATAAGAACCCCATGCTTCATTAGCCCATACTGCTCCAGAAAGAATGCCTATGGTTAAAAAGGTAAACCCTAAACTAATGACACGATAACTCCAATAATCCAAACGCTGAATTAATTGATATTTGTAAAAATTTCGAAATGAGAGAAAAGAAGTCTTTTTAAATACACTTTCTTTTTCGTTCAAATATTCTATCGTACCAACAAAGAAAAATGACTTCCTTAAGCTTATAAAATTCTTGTTAAAAAAAAAATCGATATTTTTTCGAAATGTAATCACTATAAGAGCAACTGATAATAATGATCCGCATAAAAGAACTGCATAGCTCAATAGCATCATACTGACATGCATCATTAACCAGTGAGATTGTAGAGCAGGTACTAATATTGCGGATTGATGCATTTCAATTGAAAGACCTGACGTGGCAAAACCTTGGGTAAAAATGGCACTTGGTGCAGTTATTGTGCTTAAATAATTTTTATGATTCCCAAGATACGGAATCATATGAATAATGGAGAAACTCCACGAAAGGAAGATTAATGATTCATATAAATTACTTAAGGGAAAATGTCCTGAAGAAATCCAACGAATAACTAAAAACCCTGTTATAGAGAAAAAAGTAGCTATCATCCCCTTTTCTGACGAATTACGCAATCCTTCTATTTCATAGACTAATAAGTTCATCAAATGAATCATAATCACAATTGAGATGATCGAAAAGGAAATATGAGTTAATATATGTTCTAAGGTCACAAATATAATAAACATAAAAAAGGGTCCCTATTAAATAATAAATAATTTAAATTAGAGATTAAAATAAAAAATAAAAAATAAATAAATAAATACAATATACATTAATAATACATTTAGTAAATGTCAATTATTTTTCTTCCAAGTCAAAAATAGCAAATTTGAAGTTCTTTGAGACATATCAATTAAGATTTTTAAAAAGGTTTTTTTTTTTTTGTAAAAAAAAAAAAAAAACTTTTTGACTGTCCGGTAGAAACAGATTTAGCTAAAGAAAAAGCTTTTACTGCCGCTAAAGAGCCTTTTTTTTTCCAAGGATTTCTACGAATATGCTTTTTTGACATAGAAGTACGTTTTTTTGGAACTGCCATTCAAAGATAGGTGACTCATTTTTATCGTTGTATGTGAAAGACATATATTGTTCAAAATGGATTACTCTTTATTAGTCATTACCTATAGTGATTCCATCAATATCAATAATATAAGAGCATAACTTTGAAAAAGAAATAAATAAAAAACGAATTAAAATTCAATATCAATATTCTTTAATATTCAATAAAAAATAAATATAAAATCTAAAGAGATCCATAATTGAACTATAATAAATTAATAAATCCTAAATCTATAAAACATAAATCTAAATGGAAATATATAAAATATCTATAAATTTTAGAATCTTACATAAATACAATCTAATGTTAAGGGAAAATAGAATTATTAAAAATAATTCTAATTATAATTAATATATAATTATATAATTTTAATATAATTTTATGCCGCCACTCGGACTCGAACCGAGATGCTCTAGCACTGCTTCCTAAGAGCAGCGTGTCTACCAATTTCACCATGGCGGCTTACCTGAAAAAATAATAGTAAATTCATGTTGAATTGTCTATATTCAATAGAGTTTAGGAAACAATGAAGCAAAATGCATTTCCATTCATATGGAAATGTTCAAGTTCAATATCAAGAATATTCAGTTAGTATTTTCGTAAGTTCAGTTTTCATAATAAACTTTTCCATTTATGTATTATAAACTATAACTATAACAGAAACCTAGCTTTTTTTATTTTATTATTGTTTTCTAATTATTTCTAATTAGAAATTATTATTTATTATTATATTCTATATCTATAATATTCTATATCTTCTATATTCTATATCTTCTATATTCTATATCTATATTATATATATATATATATTATAATATTATATAATATTATTTATTATTACATATATTATTATATTTATATTATTATATATCATAATCATATTATATATTTTATATATTTAAATATATATTTAAATATTTTATATATTTAATTATTAATTATTATATTTAATTATTATATATTATATATTTTATTTATATATTATATATTTTATTTAATTATATAATTAAATAAAATATATAATATATAAATAAAATATATAATATATAATAATTAAATATAATAATTAATAATTAAATATATAAAATATTTAAATATATATTTAAATATATAAAATATATAATATGATTATGATATATAATAATATAAATATAATAATATATGTAATAATAAATAATATTATATAATATTATAATATATATATATATATAATATAGATATAGAATATAGAAGATATAGAATATAGAAGATATAGAATATTATAGATATAGAATATAATAATAAATAATAATTTCTAATTAGAAATAATTAGAAAACAATAATAAAATAAAAAAAGCTAGGTTTCTGTTATAGTTATAGTTTATAATACATAAATGGAAAAGTTTATTATGAAAACTGAACTTACGAAAATACTAACTGAATATTCTTGATATTGAACTTGAACATTTCCATATGAATGGAAATGCATTTTGCTTCATTGTTTCCTAAACTCTATTGAATATAGACAATTCAACATGAATTTACTATTATTTTTTCAGGTAAGCCGCCATGGTGAAATTGGTAGACACGCTGCTCTTAGGAAGCAGTGCTAGAGCATCTCGGTTCGAGTCCGAGTGGCGGCATAAAATTATATTAAAATTATATAATTATATATTAATTATAATTAGAATTATTTTTAATAATTCTATTTTCCCTTAACATTAGATTGTATTTATGTAAGATTCTAAAATTTATAGATATTTTATATATTTCCATTTAGATTTATGTTTTATAGATTTAGGATTTATTAATTTATTATAGTTCAATTATGGATCTCTTTAGATTTTATATTTATTTTTTATTGAATATTAAAGAATATTGATATTGAATTTTAATTCGTTTTTTATTTATTTCTTTTTCAAAGTTATGCTCTTATATTATTGATATTGATGGAATCACTATAGGTAATGACTAATAAAGAGTAATCCATTTTGAACAATATATGTCTTTCACATACAACGATAAAAATGAGTCACCTATCTTTGAATGGCAGTTCCAAAAAAACGTACTTCTATGTCAAAAAAGCATATTCGTAGAAATCCTTGGAAAAAAAAAGGCTCTTTAGCGGCAGTAAAAGCTTTTTCTTTAGCTAAATCTGTTTCTACCGGACAGTCAAAAAGTTTTTTTTTTTTTTTTACAAAAAAAAAAAAACCTTTTTAAAAATCTTAATTGATATGTCTCAAAGAACTTCAAATTTGCTATTTTTGACTTGGAAGAAAAATAATTGACATTTACTAAATGTATTATTAATGTATATTGTATTTATTTATTTATTTTTTATTTTTTATTTTAATCTCTAATTTAAATTATTTATTATTTAATAGGGACCCTTTTTTATGTTTATTATATTTGTGACCTTAGAACATATATTAACTCATATTTCCTTTTCGATCATCTCAATTGTGATTATGATTCATTTGATGAACTTATTAGTCTATGAAATAGAAGGATTGCGTAATTCGTCAGAAAAGGGGATGATAGCTACTTTTTTCTCTATAACAGGGTTTTTAGTTATTCGTTGGATTTCTTCAGGACATTTTCCCTTAAGTAATTTATATGAATCATTAATCTTCCTTTCGTGGAGTTTCTCCATTATTCATATGATTCCGTATCTTGGGAATCATAAAAATTATTTAAGCACAATAACTGCACCAAGTGCCATTTTTACCCAAGGTTTTGCCACGTCAGGTCTTTCAATTGAAATGCATCAATCCGCAATATTAGTACCTGCTCTACAATCTCACTGGTTAATGATGCATGTCAGTATGATGCTATTGAGCTATGCAGTTCTTTTATGCGGATCATTATTATCAGTTGCTCTTATAGTGATTACATTTCGAAAAAATATCGATTTTTTTTTTAACAAGAATTTTATAAGCTTAAGGAAGTCATTTTTCTTTGTTGGTACGATAGAATATTTGAACGAAAAAGAAAGTGTATTTAAAAAGACTTCTTTTCTCTCATTTCGAAATTTTTACAAATATCAATTAATTCAGCGTTTGGATTATTGGAGTTATCGTGTCATTAGTTTAGGGTTTACCTTTTTAACCATAGGCATTCTTTCTGGAGCAGTATGGGCTAATGAAGCATGGGGTTCTTATTGGAATTGGGATCCTAAGGAAACTTGGGCATTTATTACTTGGACCATATTTGCAATCTATTTACATATTAGAACAAATAAAAAATTGCAAGACCAAGGCACAAATTCGGCATTTGTGGCTTCTATAGGATTTCTCCTAATTTGGATATGCTATTTTGGGATCAATCTATTAGGAATCGGGTTCCATAGTTATGGTTCATTCCCATTTATATCTAATTGAATAAAATAAACTACATGAAGAACACATAAAAACATCGTCTGATAGACAATGAGTATTTGTGCGAGTTTTTGAAAACCGTTTGAATGGAGGAATTATTCAAATGGTTCTCAAAAACTCTAGATGTATTTCATTACAATTCTAATTCACTCTTCATTTTTTTCATTGTACAATGAAGAATCGTGAAAAGATGAAAGTCAAAGAATTATAAGACTTTCCTTCTAATTAATTAGAATTTTCTAAGCTATAAAAAGAATTAGTATCTATTTTCTATAAAAATAATAAAAATTATTAGCTAATATAACTTGTACCTTGTCAACCGATAACGGAAGAACGAAATCAGGATAAATCTCAATTCCTATTACAGGTAGAAAGATACAGATCGAAAGAAATAGTTTTCGCGGTCCAGAATATGAAAATTTCTAGTTTGGTATATTGAATAGCTTGTATTCATAGAAAATATGACGTAACATAGACAATAAAAAAATAGGAGTTAATATCATTCCAATTGCTATTACAAAAGTAATTAACATTTTTGGCATGAAAAGATATTTTTGGTTAGTAATTATTCCAAAAAAGACTAAGAATTCTGCAACAAAACCACTCATTCCTGGTAATACAAGAGAAGCCATCGAGAAACTACTAAACATGGTAAATAGAAAGATTTTTTCCATTGGGATAGATATTCCCCACCATCTCGTCGAGATAAACAAAACGTATTCTATCCCAACTCGTTTCTGCTAAGAAAAAAGTGCAGCACCGATCAATCCATGAGAGAGTATTTGTAAAATGGCTCCATTGAGTCCCATGCCAGTTATAGAACCAATTCCTATAATTATGAAACCCATATGAGATACGTAAGAATAGGCAATATGCTTTTAAAAATTGCGTTGACCAAGAGATGTTGAAGCTGCATAAAAGATTTGTATTATTCCTACTATGATCAACCAGAGAGAGAATTTCGAATGAGCGTGAAATTCCATATTGATCCGAATCAATCCATATGTTCCCATCTTTAATAAGATTCCAGCTAGAAGCATACATGTACTGTAATGCGCTTCCCCGTGGGTATCTGGTAATCATGTATGTAGGGGTATCATCGGCGATTTGACAGCATAAGCTATAAGAAAACCAAAATGGAATATTATTTCCAATGCTGCGGGATATGATTGATTAGCTAATTTTTCGAAATCTAATGTTTGTTGGTTCAAGTGAGAAATCCTGTCAGTAAAATGGGTCCTATGGAAAGTCCATCGATTCCCAGTCTCCAGTGAAAATAAAAAAATATTTATCCATTTAGAATCTTCCTTCAATTGGTTTAATGGATCGTCCAATTGGAACAAAATACATAGGTCATTAGAGGGAGCTCCAGGATACATATACATATAGTATCCCTCCTATACGCCTTATTTCCTTTATGAAGGAAAAGGACAATTGAAGAACCCGCAAATATCGGCAAAACCAGAAGTATTGTTAACCAAGGAAAATAACTCGTGATAAAGACAAGATCAATTTTGACCAGAAAACTCCGTGCTCGGGAGAAGAATAATATATTTTCTTTTCTCGAGTACGGAGTTTTCTCGGTAAAGAGGAATCAAATGATTCAAGGGGAGTTTTTTGTTACATATCAATAAGAAAGACCCATGCTGCGAGTTGTTTCATGCCATAAATAAACACGGACACTCAAAAAATCCGTTGGGCAAGCGGATTCACATCTCTTACAACCTACACAATCCTCGGTTCTTGGCGCGGAAGCAATTTGCTTAGCTTTACATCCGTCCCAAGGTATCATTTCTAATACATCCGTGGGACAAGCTCGTACACATTGGGTACACCCTATACATGTATCATAAATTTTTACTGAATGCGACATTGGGTCTATAAATTTAAGTTTTGAACACAAAAGATTTTCGATCTGATAAAATTTTAATTAGAAAATGATGGAAATCATATATTTTCTATTGTAGATACCAGACGAATCAATGATTTTTAAAAATTTATAGAATCAATAGATTTTAAAATCTGTTTATGAGAAAGGGCCAAGATCCTTTGATTTACGTTTGAATAACCATGAAATATGAGTTGTACATACGAATCATGTTTATTTTCTTAATATTAAATATATTATATTTTCATTATATTTTCATTTTTCATATATATATATATCCTAATTTCTCCTAATTTAAATTGAATTTAGTATAATTCTAGTAATTCTAAATAATCCTATTCATATTCATATAGTCATATATAAAATGTAAATTCTATCAAAAAAAAAAATAAAATTAAAATAAGAATATTCTAATATTATAACTAGAATATAAAAATAATATAAAAAATAACTATAATCTAAATATAAAATAAAACTATTATATTATGAAATATTAAATAATTATTATCAATTATTATAATTATTAGAAAATAATTAAAATAATTAAATATAATATAAATAATTAATAAAAAAAAAAAAAAAAAAAAAATAACAAGGCTAATAATAAATAATAAGAAACTCAAATAATAAATTGAATTTAAATTAACGAGTTTTTGGTTCCCGAATATCTAACTGATCCATTAATCTCTTATAACGCACTTTATTTTTCTTTGACAAATAAGTCAATAATCGTTGACGTTTTCCCAGAATTATTCGCAGACCCCTTTGTGATAAAAAATCTCTTTTGTGCAATTCTAAATGTGAAGTAAGTCTCCGTATCTTACTGGTGAAATGGAATACTTGAAATTCAACAGACCCACTATTTTCGTCTTTTTCTTCTTGTGGAATAACTGAGATAAATGAATTTTTGACCATAAAATAAATTAAAATTTTTATTTTCTGTGAATTTTACCGATCAGGAAAAATAATAAGATTTATTATGACAGTTATTTTCATCTAGTATAAATCGAAATTGGATTTCATTTATTCATATACTAATTTGTTTTTTGTTTATGTATTTATGTTTATTTGTTTTGTATATTTTATCCAATTGAAAATTGGATTTGGTTTGGATATTGGATAAAAAGGGTCTGATAAATATATGCATTCACGAAATAGAACGATTTCGTTTTACTTAAACTAAAAAGATTCTGCTACTCCTAGTGAAAATGGATACACTATGAAATCAGCATCATGTGTTAGAAATTATAATGTTATACAGTCTATATATTTCGGCTTTCATCTACAGAATATGTCACACGATATGTAGGAAATCCACTATAAAATAAAAAAAAATATATAAAAATAAAAATTTTTTAATTTTGCATTTGAATTGAATTCATTCTGAATTGTGAATACATATGTATTCTTGACATACTGAAACGACTGCTGTTATTGGTATCAAACCAATAACGATTCATACAAGCTAAATCTTCTAATCGATAATTGGGCCAAAGAAACAATTTGAATTTCATTAAATTTTTTGCATCGGTGTTAATATGCTTGTTCTGATTCAAAAATTGTCCACAGTTTTTTATTTTCTTTTCATTGCAAAATCTTGGATTTCTATCCAAAACATTCCAATTCCGTGAATTGAAACAAATTAGAATTCGAAATTCTCTCCGATGCCTAGGAGATAGAATATTTTCAGGAATAAGGAAATCATAATGATTTTTGTCTTCACTAAAAAATAAGTGGCTGTATCGTGGAATGGATTTTTCAAACCCCTCTTTCTCAATATGTCTTTTTTTTGCGTATTTTCTATTTGTTTGGTGCTTCTTCTTCTCAACCAATGAAATATCCATAGTTTGATATACAATAGATTTTCCGTCCCTTCTTATAGATAGACGAATTGGTTCAATAATAAATATTCCCTTTCTTATCAATTCTGTAAGAACTAGCTCCTTTTGAATTAGCATTTCGTCTAGATTTATTTCACCTCTTTGAATCGAGGATATGGCAATTTCCTTTGGGTTTATCAGTCTAAGTAGGAGACAATATACCCTAATATTGTTCATTATTCTTTGATTCAAGGGATCAGCCCATCTTAATTGAAAAAGGAAATATTTTTTCAAAAAGGAATCTAGTTCCGTTTGTTTTTTTCTCTTATATTGAGATTTTTTTTTTTTTCTACCCTTTTGAATTTCTATGTCTAATCTTGCGTAATCTTCTTCAACAGCTTTTTTATTCTTTTGTTTTCGTAGATTCGATATAAGATTTCCTTGATCCTGTTGTTCTTGTTCTTCCTGCTTGTAATTTACTAATTCAAGATCTTTTTTATTAGACGATTCATGAGGATTTTTCTTTGTATTTATATTTATTTTTTCATTTTTATTAAAATGAAAAAAGAGTGATTTGATTGGAATGATCCAAGGTTGAATCTTATATATGTTAAAAAGTTGCACAAATTCTGGGAAGAACCAAGATTCGAGATTGGATATAGTATTATGATTTGATGCAGTATCAGAGAACCCCTCTTGATGCATTCCCATGCAATCAAAAAAGTTTCTTTTTTGATTGCATGGTTTGATGTCTTGACGAACCGTAGTAGAAAAAAGATCTTTTTTTTTCATTTTTTTTAAATTTTTCATTTCAGTCTTAGTATTTTTATGAATCGTCATGCCAATATGTGCATTGGTCCAGATCTCAATATTCTTTCTAAAACAAAAATGAGGAATTCTACAATCAAAATATTTTCTATCCAAATTTATATTCCTATCAATAATATATCCTTTTTCTAGATAATTATTACTAGGTATACTTACTAATACATAAAATGATTCGGGTTTCGATGTATTGAAATGATATGGAATTTCTCGATCCCCGTTTATTTCAAATTCGAATGTTGATCCAGAAATATATGAATTAGGAGGACTTATGTATTTAGATGATAAAAGATCATATCTGTGATTTTTTTTCCATTTTTCTTTTTGACTCATAAAAGAATCCGCTGCATAGTTATTTTTTTTCATGGAATGAATGAATTGGTATTTTTTATATAAATCCAATTGGATTGATTCCTTGTTTTGGTTTTGAATCATACAGCGTTGATTGATTCTATTTCGCCATTCTTTAGTTACTAATCGAGACCATTTTTTTTGAGATGGATCGTATTGATAATGACCTTTTAACCAGTTTTTCCATTCGTTCATTACATACGAATGAATTTTATTATGTCTTGATTTGGAATCAAATATTCCGTGTATCATTATCATACAAGAGTCTTTTAATTTTTCCTTAAAAAAAGGAGAGTTTCCTTTATATTGAAATACAGGTCTCAAGCGATCCTTATTAAGTAATTGGGTTTGTGATAATTTGTAAAATACATATGCTTGAGATAGGGAAGATAAGTTCCAATAAGTATCGGAATTTGGATTCCTATTCTCAGTACTATAAGTATTTGAAAACAACTTTTTTATAGTCAAACCAAAATTAAACTTCATTGTATTTTTATTTGTTTCATCAATTCCTTCTTGTTCTTTATTTCTTTTATTGTTGTAAATGGATTTATTAAAGATATTTTTTTTTGATTTAAAGAAAAGTTGTGCATTGATCTTAGGAATGCTAATGGTACATAGTAAAATATCTATGTATATTTTTTCAATGAATGATTTTATAAAGTAGTGCGATTTACGCATTAATCGGATATTTTTCCTTTTTAAGATTTTCAAAGATTCCGGCCTTTTATTATCATAAATTAGAACTATATCTTTTTTTTTTTCTTTTTCGTTTCGTTCTATTTGATTCCTGATTTTTATTGTCTTATCAGAAAGATCTTTCATTCTTCTTTCTATTAGTGAATAATTTAACCAATTTTTTGGTCGAATTCGAACAGATGATTCGCGAAGAATCTTTTTATTTTTTTGTAAATCTTTTTCGTTTTCCTTCATTTCATATACTTTTTCTTTCCTCAACTCAAATGAAAAAATTGGATTGATTTTTTCCAATTTTTTCATTATGAGTTTGATAACTATAAATATTTTAGTGACCCATTTTGTTTTTTCTTTTCTAACTTTTCTAAATATAAAGGATTTTATTCTTTCCTTCAAAAAGTTTATAACTTGTAAAATCTTATTTTTTACCCTTCTATTTCTTTTTTTGAGTTCTTTATAAATAGGTTCAAAAAAAGAAGGTCGTTTTCGGGGAGAACCAAAGGGAAGTTCTGCTTCCATTCCCCAGACTGTTAAAAAACAAAAATTTTTGTTTTTATATTTTGAATCTCCTCGATCTCTATGATGAGATCGTACCTTAGCTTTTCGCCAAGGTTTTAGACAGAAAGGATATAGAATCTTTATCTGAATGCCGTCTGTTAACCAATCTTGGGGAAATTCTGTTTCTGATAATTGAACACCATTATAGGTGCATTTAATATGCATTTCTCTATTCCATTCCTTCAAATCCTCGTACCACTCGGGGAATTGAAATAATAATATACGTAAAATATTTTTAGCTATTATAAATGAAGGCAATATAATGTATTTTCTAAAAAAAGATTGGATTACTAACATTAAACCTCTTATTGCTTGAATAAATACAAAGGTATCCCAAGCTTCTGATATTTCTATACGTTCTTTTTTATCCTTTTCTTCTTTTGTCTCTTCATTTTCAAAATGGGAATCTAAAATTTTAAATTCAGATTCTCGTTCTCTACCCATCCAATTCCTCAAAATAAGATTCTTCATTTCATTAATATGAAAAGAATAAAAAAAAGATGTTTTGTCTATACGGTCCAAAAAAAGTGGGGAATGCGCATTTACTTGAAAGAGGTCCCAAATAACTGTTTTACGTCTTTGAGCGCGCATGGATCCTTTGATTAGATTGCGACGAAAACACGATTGTTGGGAGTAACGTATCAGAGCTACCTCTTCCTCTTCCTCTTCCTCTTCCGTTTTATTATCATTTTGCTCATTGTTACTAGCATTCTTAGTACTAGAAATAGAATTGGTATTTTGATCATTATCGTTATAAATTACAACACGTTTGGCTCTTCTTGAATGAATCTCATGCTCTTCTTCTTCTAATTCTTCTTCATTTTCTTTTTCCTCTTCTTCCAACAAATCCTCGGTTAATTTGTATGACCATCTAGACACCTTTTTACTGACTTCTTCTATTTTAATTCCAATATCTTTCTTTTTCTTTGTTTTTTGATCTTTTGTAATTACATCGAATACAAATTGCAAAGATTTTGCTTGACTTTCTGAATCAATTATTTTTGCTTCTGTCAATAAAGGACATTTTTCAAAATTCAAAATGTGTCCGCACTCAGAAGATAATTCATCAATTGAGATGAAGGACTTTTCCGTTTTTTTTAAAAATGATTGACGGTAAATTCCTAAGGAATCATTAAGAAGTAGATCATGAATCTTATTTATCCAAAAAATTTCTACTAAATCTTCTGTATTTGTATAAGTAATTAAATGATTCATGATTGCATGTGAATAGAGTTTTTTTCGTGTTCCTCGACAAGGTCCGTTGAAAAAAGGATCATATGCTTTTGGCAAGCATTTTTTTTTATTCTCATCATCGCATAATATGGTTCTTTTTTCAAGCCTATCCAGACTAGGAGATCCCTCATTTTTTTCTATAATTTTTATTCGATTTATCAATTCATTATTCAAATTTAACTTTTTTTTTTCATTGGTATAAATCCAAGAATTAGAAAGATTTTCGTCATATATTTTTTCTCTTATGTACAAAGAAATTCTTCGTTCTAGCATTTCTGAAAATGTCGATAAACTAGGAGGATACATAAAGGATATTTTTTGTTTCCCATCACTTGTACATGTATAAAAAAAAAATTGTGACATTTCATTGCGTAAAGCATTTTCTAATTGATCATTTTCTATATATCGTAATGGACGATTCCATCGTTTATAATCGAAAAAAAAAGTGACAAAAGTTTTTTCAACCCAAAACCAATAATAACTTTTATTTTTCTTTTCTTTCAGTCTTCCCAATTCCAAATTCTCTTGATGGGTATCCAGATCATAATCTTCATGAACTGGGCTATCTTGATAGCGTGCCTCTTGAAAGTTAAATTCATCCTTTGTTTTTTCCTTTCCATTCACTCGGGTCTCTTCCGTTTCATCTATTTTGTCCAGATCCTCCTTTTCTTCCGAGCAAAGGGAAGGGTTTTCTTCGTTGGATCCCTCTTGTTCCTGTTTAGTCTCCTTCGTTTCGGAAGTTGTTTCCACATCGCTTTCTTCCTTTCTTTCTTCCCCCTCTTCCGTTTCTGAAGTTTCTTTCTCTTTCAGTTTCTTAGTGACTGTAGGTGACGGCATTCTTCCTAAATAGTAGACAGAGGTGATAAATAAGAGAATACTAAAGATTCGAGCCATAGAATTTCGAAATTCTGACACAAGATACTTATTAGATCGAATAGAATGATTTTGCCGTATCCAGAATAATACCAATCCAACCCATTTCATGAAAAAAATGTGACCAA